ACGTGTAAATATTACAATATTATAATATTGTAAATATTGTAAATATTGTAAATATTGTAAATTAGATAAATTTTAAGGAGACTTATACGCTCTAGGGATTTTCCTGTTTCCGGGGGGTTTACAGGAGTGTTAGCAATCCCTGGGGTGTAGGGGGGTAGGGGGGTTTAACGCGCAAAAACCGGGGCCTAATATATAGGAAAGTGCTGAGAAAGACTAGAACTCTTATGCACGTGAAAGTTACTTATGTGGTGCTTCGGTTATGTCTTACGCCATTCATATATTTTCCCTGCCTCATAAAAATAGTTCAACCTTATTCTGACTTGTTAGATTTATGCACTGTGAAATGCAATATGAAAGGATAAAGAGAAAAGGAACCAGATGCCCTATGGAGTGAATGCTCGGCATGGTGGGTAACGCGTATTATGTATTCAAAGCATTAACCTATGTAAGTTCCAATAAACGTTAGAGGTTACTTGTATATTATGGACCTGAAATAGGAGCCGATGCTCAGAGCTACAATTAGAGAAACCCCCACAACTTTTATCCCTGAAGACCAATAAACGTATGCCTTAGGAAACCAACTGATGGTAGGCTCTTACTACATAGTTGGTCCCCGAGTCCAGAGATGTGGAGTGCTTGCGCATGTTATGTCCCGATAGGAATACATATTATTAATGTGATATATACATGTCATTTAATACGAGCATAATAATATATGCACCATATATATATATGCACTAAATACATATATGCACTAAATACATATATGCACTAAATACATATATGCACTAAATACATATATGCACTAAATACATATATGCACTAAATACATATATGCACTAAATACATATATGCACTAAATACATATATGCACTAAATACATATATGCACTAAATACATATATGCACTAAATACATATATGCACTACAGAGAATAGTTTAGTTTAGAATCCTAGCTTTGGGAGTTAGGGGTAGGAGTTAGAATCTCCTTTCTCTGAGCAAAAGGGAGGATTTTAACCTCCGGCATCCGGGTTACAAGGCCGGCGCTCTAACGCTGAGCTACTGTTGCAGGCTCATTGAAGGGCTTTATTTTCAACTCAGCCCGCAAGAGGTACTAGGAAGAGGAATAAGAAGAAATAAAGGAAGGATGCTGCTTGGCCAATAATAATGTAAGGGTGTTCGACAGGCATGCCCCCGATTCAGGTTAGGATTGCCACGTCAGCAACTAATGTTCAGAATAGGAACTGAGTCAGGGGTCGGAATGTTAGTCCTCGCTGTTTAGAGGTGTGGAGGATAGGTACTAACATTAGGACGAGGATTGAGAAAAGGAGGGCTAGGACGCCTCCCAGTTTGTTTGGAATTGACCGAAGAATAGCGTAGGCAAATAGGAAGTATCACTCTGGTTTAATGTGAGGGGGAGTCACGAGGGGGTTAGCTGGCGTGAAGTTGTCTGGGTCGCCCAGGAGGTTTGGTGAGAAAAGGGCAAGGGATACTAGAGCAATCAGAAGGGCTGCGAAACCGAGAAGATCTTTATAGGAGAAGTATGGGTGGAAGGAGATTTTGTCCGCATCCGAATTCAGCCCGGTTGGGTTGTTAGAGCCTGTTTCATGTAAGAAAATGAGGTGGATCATAGTCATAGCGGCGATAATAAACGGAAGTAAGAAGTGGAAGGCGAAGAAGCGTGTGAGGGTGGCGTTGTCTACCGAGAAGCCTCCTCAAATTCACTGAACGAGCGTGTTCCCTACGTATGGGACGGCGGAGAGAAGATTGGTAATTACGGTGGCTCCTCAGAATGACATTTGTCCTCATGGAAGTACGTAACCTACAAAGGCAGTCATCATGACAAGGAGGAGTAGTACTACTCCAACATTTCATGTTTCTTTATACAGGTATGAGCCGTAGTAAAGGCCCCGGGCAATGTGCATATAGATGCAGATAAAGAAGAAAGAAGCACCGTTGGCATGCATGTTACGGATTAGTCACCCGTAATTTACGTCACGGCAGATGTGTGCTACGGAAGAGAAAGCTGTGGCAATGTCTGAGGTGTAGTGCATCGCTAGGAATAATCCTGTGACGATTTGCGTGATCAGACAAAGGCCAAGTAGGGAACCAAAGTTTCATCAGACTGAGATATTGGAGGGGGCGGGTAGGTCTACTAGGGCGTCGTTTGCGATTTTGATTAGTGGGTGGGTTTTGCGTAGGCTGGCCATTAGAGGTTCCTGTAGTTGAATAACAACGGTGGTTTTTCGAGTCATTGGTCCTGGTTAAAATCCTGGCGGGAATTATGGTTTACACAATGTCTTTATTTTTATTTTGCCTGGTTTTGGGCTTAGTTGCGGTTGCTTCTAATCCGTCTCCATATTTTGGTGCACTAGGGCTTGTCGTAGTTGCTGGAATGGGCTGCGGCATCCTGATAGGGCACGGAGGGCCTTTCTTGTCCCTAATTCTATTTCTGATTTATCTAGGGGGAATGCTTGTAGTTTTCGCGTACTCGGCAGCTCTGGCTGCTGAGCCTTATCCCGAGACATGGGGGAATCGTTCGGTTCTTGCTTACATGGCAATGTATGTGGGAGGGTTGTTGATAGCGGCTGCTATTTCTGGAGGGGTGTGGTATGAAGGGTCATGAATCCCCGCTGATGAGTTGGGGGAATTTTCAGTGTTTCGAGGGGATGCAGGGGGTGTCGCTTTGATGTACTCTTTAGGCGGGGGAATGCTAGTTCTTTCTGCCTGGGTGTTGCTTTTAACACTATTTGTAGTCTTAGAGTTGACCCGGGGGTTGAGTCGAGGGGCGCTTCGGACTGTTTAGAAGACCAGGGACAGGCCGGTGAGAGCTAGCGTAAGTAGGAAGGTGATAAGGTACATTTTAATTGCTCCGCGCTGGGCGTTGCTTGTTAGGGTAATAAGGGGAAGGCTATGTGTCACAACTGATTTGGGGCCTACCTTCTCTAGCCAGGTTTGATCCATCATTTGGCTGGCTACGGCTTGGCCTAAGACAAGGTTTATTTTAGGAGCAAGGCGATGTACAACCGCTGGGAAAAAGCCCAGCATGTTGGAGAAGTGGTGTGCAGTGAGAGCAGGTGTAGGTTTGAATTGTTTGCTTGTGAGCGATGCAAGTTCTAGTGCCGTTAAAAGTCCTAGAATCGTGACGATGAGGGCTGCGAGTTTCAAGGAAGTTGGTATTGTCATCACGGGGGTTTTTAGTGGGAGAGTATTCAGGGTGATAAGGAAGCCTGCAACAATGCTTCCTCAGGCGAGACGTTTGATAGGGTTAATTACTGCGGGGTTATTCTCGTTGATAGGAGATAGTGCGTTAAAACGAGGGTGTCCCATCGAAACGAAATAGACTACTCGGAGGCTGTACACGGCAGTAAAGGCTGTTGCTAGCAGTGTTAGGGCTAGGGCCCAGGCATTGAGGTGGGATGTGTTTAGGGCTTCAATGATAGCATCTTTGGAGAAGAACCCGGCTAGGAAGGGGGTTCCTGTGAGGGCAAGGCTCCCTAGAGTAAGACAGGATGATGTATGAGGGGTTAAGTGATGTATACCTCCTATTTTTCGGATGTCCTGTTCGTCATTTAGGCTGTGGATAATTGAGCCGGAGCAGAGGAAGAGCATGGCTTTAAAGAAGGCGTGAGTGCAGATATGGAGGAATGCAAGTTGTGGTTGGTTTAGGCCGATTGTAACCATCATTAGGCCCAGCTGGCTGGATGTGGAGAAAGCAACAATTTTTTTAATATCGTTTTGAGTGAGGGCACATGTGGCTGTGAACAGAGTGGTAAGGGCTCCAAGGCACAAGCAGAGTGTGAGGGCCGTTTGGTTGTTCTCTAGCATGGGACTCATACGGATGAGTAAGAAAATACCCGCAACGACCATGGTGCTTGAATGCAGTAGGGCAGAGACCGGCGTGGGACCCTCCATTGCGGAGGGCAGTCATGGGTGAAGTCCAAATTGGGCTGATTTACCGGTAGCAGCAACGATTAAGCCCAGTAGTGGGAGTGTTAAGTCATAGTCTTTTGTAGAGGCGAAGATCTGGTGCATTTCTCACGAGTTAAGGTTAGTTGCCATTCAGGCCATGGCTAGGATGAGCCCGATATCTCCTACACGGTTATAAATGACGGCTTGGAGGGCGGCTGTGTTAGCGTCTGCTCGGCCATATCATCAGCCGATTAGGAGGAAGGACATAATACCAACTCCTTCTCACCCGATGAAAATTTGGAACATGTTGTTGGCGGTGACCAAAATAATCATGGCGATGAGGAAAACTAGGAGATATTTAAAAAACCGATTTATGTACGGGTCCGAGTGCATGTACCATGACGCGAATTCTAGAATAGACCAAGTTACGTAGAGGGCAATTGGGACGAAGATAATTGAATAGTGGTCAAATTTAAGGCTAATGTTAATGTCAAAAGTCAGGGTGTTTATTCAAGTTCAGTTGGTGATAACGGCCTCAGCACCTTCGTTGAAGAAAAGGAATAGGGGTAGCAGGCTAATTAAGAATGCGAACTTAACCGCCGTCTTAACCTGGGCGAGGGCTCAGTCGGGGGCCGAAGGGGTGGGCGAGAGAGTTGTTAAGACTGGGTAAATGAGAAGCGAGAAGATGATGACTAGGCTGGATGTCATTATTAAGGAGGTTGAGCACATAGCTGCTACTTGGATTTGCACCAAGAGTTTTTGGTTCCTAAGACCAACGGATGAGCTGTTATCCTTTAGAAGCTGCGAGTGAGCCTTGGAATTCAACCAAGGGAGCAAGGATTAGCAGTCTTTGGTGTCGGCAGACCTCTCTCGGTGGACAGGAGGATTTTAACCTCCATTTTTAGAATCACAATCTAACGTTTTGGAACTAAACTATGTCTACAACCTGTTCAACCTCAGATCAGTTCTGGTTTGAGGATAAGAAGGATAAGTGGGATAAGATGGAGGGCCATAAGAAGATGTTCCCGGGTGTGTGAAGGGTCTAGCGCGAGGATGTGGGGAGGAAGTGGGCCTCGTTGTGTCATAAGGAACATGTAGAGGGAGTAGCCGGCGGTGATTAAGGTTCCGGCTCCGGTTAGAGCTAGGGTCCATGGGGATCAGTTGAATAAGGAGGTAATGATCATAATTTCTCCCATTAGGTTGGGTAGAGGGGGTAGTGCTAAGTTTGCAAGAGATGCGATAAATCATCAGGCTGTTATTAGGGGGAGTACTATTTGTAGTCCTCGTGCTAAAAGCATAGTCCGGCTGTGGGTTCGCTCGTAGTTGGTATTCGCCAGACAGAAAAGAGCGGATGATGCTAGGCCGTGTGCAATCATTAGCACAAGTGCTCCTGTAAAACCTCAGGGGGTTTGGATGAGAATACCGCCTGCAACGAGCCCCATGTGGCTAACCGATGAGTAAGCGATCAGTGATTTGAGATCAGTCTGGCGAAGGCAAATAGACCCTGTCATAATTACGCCTCATAGGGCGAAGATGATGAATGGGTAGCTGAGTTCTTTAGTGAGGGGTTCTAAGATCATCATTATACGCATCATTCCGTAGCCCCCTAGCTTCAGGAGCACGGCGGCCAGGACCATGGAGCCGGCAACTGGGGCCTCTACATGGGCCTTGGGTAGTCACAGGTGGACACCGTAGAGGGGCATTTTAACTAGGAAAGCCAGGAGACAGGCGGCTCATCATAATTTGTCTGCGTACGTTGTTAATGGCATCGCGTGTGCATATTGAAGTGTGAGGAGGGATAGGGTCCCCGTATGGTTTTGTAGTGCCAGGAGGGCGATTAGGAGGGGTAGGGAGCCTGCTAATGTATAGAAGAGGAAATAAGTACCCGCGTTCAATCGTTCTATTTGGTTACCCCACCGGGTGATGATGACGAGGGTAGGGATGAGAGTGGCTTCAAATATGACATAGAACATAAGAATTTCCGTGGCTCCAAAAGCCATGATTAGGAAGGCTTGCAGAGATGTGAGCAGAGTAATATACATGCGCTGCCGATTGACCGGCTCGCTGGAAAGGTGGTTTTGGCTGGCTAGGATTATAAGTGGCAGAAGTCAGCAGGAGAGGACGAGGAGTGGTGTAGAGAGAGGGTCCGTTGCTATGTAAAGGCTGAGTTCAGATCAGCCTGTCTCAGGCACATATTTAAATCAGGCCAAACTGGCGACAGCAATAATAAAGCTGTGTGCTAGTGCAGTGGGCCAAAGTCATTTAGCGGGGGCGAGCCAGGTGGTGGGTATAAGCATAAAGGTAGGGATTAAAATTTTTAGCATTGTAGCAGGTTAAGGGTTTGGAGGCGGTCAGTACCGTGTGTCCGGGAGGTGGCTACGAGCAGTGCTAGGCCTGCACTTGCTTCACAGGCTGAAAAAGCCAGCAGAAGCATGGGGGAGGTGGAGAAATTAGACGAGTCCAGCTGGAGCGTTCACAGCGAGAACGCGATGAACAGGGAGAGCATCATTCCCTCTAGGCATAGGAGGGCTGATAGAAGATGTACTCGGTTGAAGGCTAGGCCTATTAGCCCAAGAATAAAGGTGGAGGAGAAGGCAAAGTGTACGGGGGTCATTAGACGGTTATGGACTTTAACCACAAGCTTTTGAGCCGAAATCAAATGTTTTACTTAGACTAACCGACTATTCGGCTCACTCCAGACCTCCTTGGAATCACTCATAAATAAGGCCAAGGGTGAGAAGTACAAGCACGGCGGTCGCTCAGAAGAATGTTGTTAGTGGGTCGGACAGCTGATCGCCTCAGGGGAGTGGCAGGAGAAGGGCAATCTCTAGGTCGAAAAGAAGGAATAGGATGGCAACCAGGAAGAAGCGGAGGGAAAAGGGTAGACGGGCCGACCCGAGGGGGTCAAATCCACATTCGTAGGGGGATAGCTTTTCGGGGTCCGGGTTCATTAGGGGGAGTCAAAAGGAGACGATGGCCAGAATCGTTGATAAGAGGACAGTGATTGCTACAATTGTTGTTATTAGATTCATTATCTTTCCTTGGATTTTCACCAAGACCGGGTGGTTGGAAGCCACTAATACTAATACTATACTAGAAAGACTAAGATCCTCATCAGTAGATAGACACGTAAAGGAAGAGTCATACAACATCTACGAAGTGTCAGTATCAGGCGGCTGCTTCGAAGCCGAAGTGGTGCTCGGATGTAAAGTGGAACAGAATTTGACGCATTAAGCAGATGGCCAGGAAGGTAGACCCAATAATAACGTGTAGTCCGTGGAATCCGGTAGCTACAAAGAAGGTAGACCCATAAACACCGTCTGCAATGGTAAAAGGGGCTTCGTAGTACTCCATGCCTTGTAAGAAGGTGAAGTAGAAGCCTAAAAGGATCGTAAGCCCAAGGGATTGAATGGCTTGTGCTCGCTCCCCCTCCATGATGCTGTGGTGGGCTCAGGTAACGGTTACGCCTGAGGCAAGAAGAACGGCTGTGTTTAATAAAGGCACTTGGAAGGGGTCAAGGGTTGTGATGCCTGTGGGCGGTCAGCAACCTCCTAGCTCCGGAGTTGGTGCAAGGCTAGCGTGATAGAAGGCTCAGAAGAATCCCAGGAAGAAGAATACTTCAGAGGTGATAAAAAGGACCATGCCATAACGAAGACCTTTTTGTACTGGAGGTGTGTGGTGTCCTTGGAATGTCCCTTCTCGAACAATGTCACGTCATCATTGATACATTGTCAGAAGAAGGAGGGCAGTGCCCATGACCATAAGTGTGGTGGAGTGGAAGTGGAATCAGATTGCCAGACCAGATGTCATTAGTAAGGCGGCGACTGCCCCCGTAAGAGGCCAGGGGCTTGGATCAACTATGTGGTATGCATGTGCTTGGTGGGCCATTAGACGTTTTCTTGTAGATATAGGCTTAGGAGTAGTACGAAGACGTAAGCTTGAATCATTGCCACCGCAACTTCTAGTAATGTTAATAAGAAAAGGACTACCATGGTTAGGAGTGCAACAGTTGGCATGGATGTTGTGAGTACAAATGCGGCGGTAGAAATTAGCTGGATTAGCAGGTGGCCCGCAGTGAGGTTGGCGGTCAGTCGTACCCCTAGAGCGAGTGGCCGAATAAACAGGCTAATTGTCTCGATAATAATAAGAACAGGAATAAGTGGCGTTGGTGTGCCTTCTGGTAAGAGATGCCCTAGGGACTCGGTAGGCTGATTTCGCATGCCGATAATTACTGTGGCCAGTCAAAGAGGCACTGCCAGCCCCAGGTTCATAGACAGCTGGGTAGTTGGCGTAAAAGTATACGGGAACAGCCCCAGGACGTTTAGTGAAACTAAGAAGATCATTAGTGCTGTGAAAAGTGTGGCTCATTTGTGGCCCCCCGGTTTCAGAGGCATTAAGAGCTGATATAAGAAGCGGTTAATGGATCAAGCTTGTAGGGTGAGTTGCCGATTGGTAACTCATCGAGAGCCAGGGGCGGAGATAAATAGTCATGGCATTGCCAGGGCAATTGCAATAAGGGGGATTCCAAGGAATGTTGGGCTTATGAATTGTTCAAAGAATCCTAGGGACATGTTCAGTTTCAAGGGGTTGTTTTTGGAGCCTCCGCGCTTTGGGCCGTTGGTTCTGCAGGGAAGGTGTGGGCTAGCACTTTAGGCGGCATTACGGTTAGAAGGATAGCTCATGAGAGAGCAAAGATATTAAATCAAGGGGCGGGGTCTAGTTGAGGCATAAGTCGCTAGGGGTGGTTGGGAGTCACCAGTCTTTAGCTTAAAAGGCTAACGCTAGGCCCGGTTTAGCTTCATAGCGAGGCGTCCTCAAGTATTACAGATGATCAGTTCTCGAAGTGTTCAAGTGGAACTGCTTCGACGACGATAGGCATAAAGCTGTGGTTAGCTCCACAAATTTCAGAGCATTGACCATAGAAAACTCCTGGGCGAGAGGCAATGAAGGCTGTTTGGTTTAGTCGTCCAGGGACTGCGTCCATTTTGACTCCTAGTGATGGAACTGCTCACGAGTGCAGTACGTCTTCGGCTGTGACTAAAACACGGATGGGGGATTCAACTGGGATCACCATTCGGTGGTCGGCTTCGAGTAGCCGGAATTGCCCAGGGGTGAGGTCTTGGGTAGGTACCATATAAGAATCAAAGCCTAAATCTTCGTAGTCAGTGTACTCATAGCTTCAGTATCATTGGTGGCCGACTGCTTTAATGGTCAGATGAGGGTCATTAATTTCATCCATTAGGTAGAGAATTCGTAGGGATGGAAGAGCGATCATAATCAGAATTACCGCTGGTAGTACCGTTCAGATAATTTCGATTTCTTGGGAATCAAGCAGGAATTTATTTGTGAGTTTTGTTGTAACCATTGCGACAATAATGTAAAGCACGAAAGTGCTGATGAGGAATACAATCATTAGGGCATGGTCATGGAAATGTAGGAGTTCCTCTATTACGGGGGAAGCTGCGTCTTGGAAACCTAGTTGTGAGGGATGTGCCATTATTTTCAAGATGCGCGGGGCTCAAACCCGCAATTCTGCCCTGACAAAGCAGTGTAATAATCAGTTTTACTAGCATCTTGCAAGAAAGTGACAGAGTGGTCATGTGGATGGCTTGAAACTATCATATGGGGGTTCGATTCCTCCCTTTCTCGTGACTGTATTTACAGGCCTACTAGTGTGATTGAACTTGGACGAAAGCAGGCTCTTCGAAGGTGTGGTAAGGAGGAGGGCATCCGTGTAGTCATTCTACATTAGTTGCCGTTAGTTCTACGGCTAGGACTTCTCGTTTGGCAGCAAATGCTTCTCAAATGATAAATAGGAACATAATAACTGCTACTAGGGAGATAAGGGATCCAATAGAGGACACAGTATTTCAAAGGGTATAGGCGTCTGGGTAGTCAGAATAACGTCGTGGCATTCCGGCCAGTCCAAGGAAATGCTGTGGGAAGAAGGTTAAATTAACACCAACGAACATAACTCCGAAGTGGATTTTAGTTCAAGTGCTGTGAAGGGTATAACCCGTGAATAGAGGGAATCAGTGTACGAAACCGGCTACGATAGCGAAGACGGCACCCATAGACAGAACATAATGGAAATGTGCAACGACGTAATATGTGTCATGGAGTACAATATCTAGGGAAGAATTAGCTAGAACAATTCCAGTTAAGCCCCCTACTGTGAATAGGAAGATGAAGCCGAGTGCTCATAGAAGAGGAGTGTCTCATTTAATTGAGCCTCCGTGCAGGGTGGCCAGTCAGCTAAAGACTTTTACCCCTGTTGGGATGGCGATAATCATTGTTGCGGATGTGAAGTAAGCTCGAGTATCGACGTCCATCCCTACTGTGAACATGTGGTGGGCTCAGACAATAAATCCGAGCAGTCCGATAGCCATCATAGCTCAGACCATGCCCATATAGCCGAAAGGTTCTTTTTTGCCTGCATAGTAGGCAACGATGTGAGAGATCATACCGAAGCCGGGTAAGATAAGAATATATACCTCAGGGTGGCCAAAGAATCAGAATAGGTGTTGATAAAGGATGGGGTCCCCTCCACCTGCTGGGTCGAAGAAGGTAGTATTCAGATTTCGATCTGTAAGCAGCATAGTAATCCCCGCAGCAAGAACTGGCAGGGAAAGAAGGAGAAGGACAGCCGTAATTAGCACAGCTCAGACGAATAGAGGTGTCTGATATTGTGAAATTGCTGGAGGTTTCATGTTGATAATTGTTGTAATAAAATTGATGGCCCCTAGAATAGAGGAAATCCCCGCTAGGTGTAGGGAGAAAATAGTGAGATCAACAGAGGCCCCGGCGTGTGCAAGGTTGCCTGCTAAAGGAGGGTAAACAGTTCAACCTGTCCCAGCCCCTGCTTCAACGCCTGAGGAGGCGAGTAGTAGGAGGAAAGAAGGGGGGAGTAGCCAGAAGCTCATATTGTTCATACGAGGGAAGGCCATGTCTGGTGCACCAATCATTAGAGGGATAAGTCAGTTGCCAAATCCTCCGATCATGATAGGCATTACCATGAAGAAAATCATTACAAAGGCGTGGGCTGTAACGATTACATTATAAATCTGGTCGTCGCCCAGGAGGGCCCCAGGTTGGGCTAGTTCGGCACGAATGAGGAGGCTTAAAGCAGTTCCTACCATTCCGGCCCAAGCACCGAAGACTAGGTAAAGGGTGCCAATATCTTTGTGGTTGGTTGAGAAAAATCAGCGTGTGATTGCCACAGGTAGGATGGCCGAGACCTAGGCGGTGGCTTGTAGCTCCACATACGGGGGTTAGAGTCCCTCTCCTGCCAAGCCCCGAGGTGTTTTACATATCGGATTGCAAATCTGAAGTAGTAGGCTAATCGCCTGCCGGGGCTTTCCCCGCCTTTTTACGGGGGGCGGGGAAAGGTAGATGAAAGCTCGTTGGTTAGAGCGCTTAGCTGTTAACTAAGAGTTTGTAGGATCGAGGCCTTCTCATCTAGAAAGGCTATAGCTTAATTAAAGTACCTGCTTTGCACGTAGGAGATGTGGGGTAATGTCCCGCTAGTCTTACAGGTGCTGGGGGATTTTAACCCTCGCTTAGAGCTTTGAAGGCTCTTGGTCTGGCATTAACCTAAGCGCCTGTGCACCTACTTCAGTGTAAGTGATGCGATGATCGGCATGATGGGGAGAAGTGCGATTGCTATTGCGATAAATGCAGGCATAAGGGGGGTTGGATTTGGGGGGTCTAGACGCCAAAGGGCTGTGACCATAACATGGCGGGGAGGCATAGTGAGGGTGAGGGCATGTGACAGCCGAAGGTAGTAGTACAGGCTTAATAGTGCTGAGAAAACTAACAGTGTAACCAGGGCACCGTGGCTCTGTACAGTTAATTCTTGAATGATTAGTCATTTGGTAATGAAACCTGTAAGAGGCGGAAGACCGCCCAGGGACAGTAGGACAAGAATTGCGACCGTAATTGTGGCGGGGTTAGACGGTGTACGGTGGAAGGAGTAGAGGGTGTTTGTCTTGTTTACATTGAAGATGAAATAAGCTGCGGCTGTCATTACGAGATAAATTAGGAGTGTTAGGATAGCCAGTGCTGTTGAAAAATGGAGGGCTACGACTATTCAGCCCATGTGAGCGATTGATGAGTAAGCAAGGATTTTTCGAACTTGAACTTGATTCAGCCCTGCCCACCCTGCGACTAGAACTGAGATTGCTCCAAGAACAAGCAGTAGTTGGGAGTCTCGGGGTGTGATTTGGAACAGAAGAACCAGGGGCCCAAGTTTTTGCCAGGTTGCGACGATAAGGCCAACGATCAGGTCCAGGCCTTGAAGTACTTCTGGCATTCAAGTGTGTAGCGGGACGAGGCCGAGTTTTAAGGCAAGGGCTACAATGGCCATTGTGACGGAGAGTGGGTGTGCTATTTCTTGAATATTTCACTCCCCGGTATATCAGGCGTTGGAGCAAGTCGCAAATAGTAGCATGGCGGCCGCGGTTACTTGAATAAGAAAATATTTAACGGAGGCTTCGGTTGCTCGTGAGTGATGGCGTCCGGCTAGAATAGGGAGGATGGCGAGGGTGTTAAGCTCGATGCCCATTCAGGCGAGAAGTCAGTGGGAGCTGGCGAAGGTGACGATCGTGCCAAGCCCCATGGTAATGAGCAGAATAGAAATTACGAGGGGGTTGATCATGTAGCAAGGGAGGGATTTTAACCCACATTTTTGGGGTATGGGCCCAAGAGCTTAACTTAGCTTACCTTACTAGGAAGTGGTGTAGTGGAAGCACTAAGAGTTTTGATCTCTTCAGGTAGGGTTCGAACCCCTTCTTTCTAAGGAGACGGAGGGACTTTAACCCTCATGATCCACTCTATCAAAGTGGCCCCTAGGCTTCGGGCACGTATCCCCTTATAGGTGGGGTGGAAGACCCGCGAAGGCGATGGGAAGGGAGAGATGTCAGATAACGAGAGCCAGCGTTAGGGGGAGGAAGTTTTTTCAGATTAGATGCATAAGCTGGTCATAACGAAAACGGGGGTAAGAGGCCCGCACTCAAAGGAAAACAACGGAAAGGAGGGCTGCCTTTGTCATGAGGTTGGCGGCAGTGAGCTCTGGCAGAGATGGGATGTGAGATGCTCCCAGGAAGAGGGTTGCGGATAATGTATTCATTAGGAGGATATTCGCGTACTCAGCCAGGAAAAATAGGGCGAAGGGGCCTCCGGCGTATTCTACGTTGAAACCAGAGACGAGCTCTGACTCACCCTCAGTCAGATCGAAGGGGGCACGGTTTGTTTCTGCCAGGGTGGAGATATATCACATCGCGGCCAGTGGTCAGGCGGGGAGAATTAGTCAAACGCTCTCTTGTACTACATTAAACATTTGTAGTGTAAAGCCGCCAGTAAAAATAATGATGCTCAGGAGGATTAGCCCAAGGCTAACTTCGTAAGAGATGGTTTGTGCGACCGCACGGAGGGCCCCGATTAGGGCATATTTCGAATTGGAGGCTCAGCCTGACCCCAGGATAGAGTAGACTGCTAGGCTTGAGAGGGCGAGAATAAATAAGATACCTAGGTTTAGGTCAGTTACGGGGTAGGGAAGTGGTATTGGGGCTCATAAAGTGAGGGCCAGGGTGAGCGCTAGCATTGGGGCCAGCAGAAATAGTACGGGAGAGGCAGTGGAAGGCCGGATAGGCTCTTTAATGAAGAGTTTTACCCCATCTGCAATGGGCTGGAGGAGGCCATAAGGGCCTACCACGTTTGGTCCTTTACGCAACTGCATGTAGCCCAGGACTTTTCGCTCAAGAAGAGTAAGAAATGCGACCGCAAGAAGCACTGGGACGATAAAGGCCAGGGGGTTGATAATGTGAATAACTAGTGTTGAGATCATAGCTAAGGAGAGGACTTGAACCTCTGTGGAAAGGGCTTAGGTCTTTTGCAATCGCCGTGCTCTGCCACCTTAACGGTTGCCTTTATCTTAGGTCGGAATGTTTGCGCCCTATTATTTATTTTAGTTGTTTTCAATAAATTAGGGGGAGGCTTACTTTGAGCTTTGGCCTCTTCTTTTCGGTCCTTTCGTACTAGAAAAGATCGCTTCATAGATAGAAACTGACCTGGATTACTCCGGTCTGAACTCAGATCACGTAGGACTTTAATCGTTGAACAAACGAACCCTTAATAGCGGCTGCACCATCAGGATGTCCTGATCCAACATCGAGGTCGTAAACCCTCTCATCGATAGGGTCTCTTAGAGGGGATTGCGCTGTTATCCCTGGGGTAACTCGGTCCGTTGGTCGGCATTGCCGGATCTTATTGGTCAGAAATTCTGTTAGTTAGAATTGCGGTTCTTGCTTTTAGGAGGAGTCCTCCCTGTCCACATGGGGGTTGTTTGTTACCCCACGGTCGCCCCAACCAAAGACATGAGAACAGGTCTCATTTCGTTTAGTCCTTTATCAAGGGTAGGCTTAACATGGTCTGTCCTAGTGTCTAAAGCTCCACAGGGTCTTCTCGTCTTATGTACTTATCCCCGCTTCTGCACGGGGAGATCAATTTCATTGACTGGAAAAAGGAGACAGTCAAGCCCTCGTTATGCCATTCATACAGGTCTCCATTTAAAAGACAAGTGATTGCGCTACCTTCGCACGGTCAGAGTACCGCGGCCGTTAAACTTACAGTCACAGGGCAGGCGGGACCTCTTATTCTTAGTTTGCAAGAGGCGATGTTTTTGGTAAACAGGCGAGGCTTATTTAATTTGCCGAGTTCCTTCTTTCTCTTTTAGTCTTTCCTTGTGGGCACACCAGTGTGGGGTTAACGGTGGGTGAGCTGAGTAATTTTCTTGTTATCTGTTTATTTCTCACTTCCCTCTTTTGTTGGGGCCGTTAAGGTTCAGTGCGGGTTCGTTCTGACTTACACTTGTGCAAGGAGAGAGTCTTGACTCTCTTGTTACTCATATTAGCATGGTCACTCCCATAAGGGTATGGGGCGGCCCGGTAGAATTAGGGGGATGGGATATAATTATCCGGATAATAGGTGTGTCGGTATGTCCGAGGTTTAACGCTTTCTAATAGGGTGGCTGCTCTTAAGCCCACCAAGACATAGCACCTTATATAAAATATGATCTTTACCCTCCTGGGAAGGTTGTGTCCTGTATCAAAGGGGCTGTACCCCCTTTGACTAACTCCTACGGTTTTCTTAGGCTGTCGGTAAAAGTACTACAGAGTTGAGAGGAGAAGCCGTAGGGCTGAACTGCTATTCATTTCCCGGGCAACCAGCTATAACCAAGTTCGGTAGGTCTGTCACCTCTACTCGAAGCTCGTCCCACTCTTTTGCCACAGAGACGGGTTCGCCCTATTGTCAGGCTGTCTTGGAGTAGCTCACTTGGTTTCGGGGTCTCAAACTAAAGTTCTCTTTGCTTGATGGGTACTAGCTAAAGCCTGATGCAAAAGGTACGAGTTTTAATCTCTGCTTTACTATGCTTAGACTGATTTATTTCACTTCTCTTTCAGCTTTCCCTTGCGGTACTTTCTCTATTGCTCCTTGTTCCTTTTCTGTCGCCCATACTAAGGGGGTAAAATGATTTGTTTAGTTGGTGTTAAGTGTCTTAGGGGTTATTAATATGATATGTTTCTTTTAATTTGGTGGGCTAGCTGTAAGGCATCAGGGCAACCCGATTTGCACGGGTGACTTCTCGGTGTAAGGGAGATGCTTTTCTAACTTAGCTATGCTCTGATGTTCCAAGTGCACCTTCCGGTACACTTACTATGTTACGACTTGCCTCCCCTTAGTGGTGTCCGTATTGTTAAGTACGAGAATAGACGGGTTCGGGGAGAGTGACGGGCGATGTGTGCACGCTCAAGAGCCGATTTCAGAAGGGCACTCTGCTCCCCTCTTACTGCTAAATCCACCTTCAGATGCGTCTTTCAGCGCACCTTTCGTATTCACTGATGCAGTGAATGTAGCCCATTACTTCCCCCTCCATATGCTACACCTCGACCTGACGTTTGGGGTATTACCAGTATGGCCCACTATGGTTCCTTCACAGGGTAGGCTGGCGACGGCGGTATATAGGCAGAATTGACAGGGAGGGGTGAGGTTGAACGGGGATTATCGGTTCTAGAAACAGGCTCCTCTAGGGGGGTCTAAAGCACCGCCAAGTCCTTTGGGTTTTAAGCTAGTGCTCGTAGTACCCGGGCGGATAATATTTGTGGTATTTTATCAATGTTTACAGCCAGGCATAGTGGGGTATCTAATCCCAGTTTGTTCCCTGGCTCTCGTGGGTTCGGGTTATATAAAGCCACTTTCGTGGTGGGGCTTCAGATCTTCGAGGGCGTATAACAGTTTTGAAGATGTTCGGCTTTATTGTATAGTTTTCCCTAACCACCCTTTACGCCGATGCTTATCAACTTGGGCCTCTCGTATAACCGCGGTGGCTGGCACGAGTTTTACCGGCCCTCTTAGCTTTAACTAAGTCAAGCTTTCACTTATGGCTTAATGTCTGTCACTGCTGAGTTCCCTTGGGGGTGTGGCAAAGCAAGGTGTCGTGGGCTACAATGTGTGCCTGATACCAGCTCCTTGTTCTCGAAAAGGAGGACGAAGAGGGCATTCTCACAGGGGGGCGGATGCTTGCATGTGTAAATCTAGCTAGAGCTGATAGTAAAGTCAGGACCAAGCCTTTGTGCCCGCGGGACTTTCTAGGGTCCATCTTAACATCTTCAGTGTTATGCTTTAGATTAAGCTACGCTAGC